TTTCAAAATATCCTGAACTGTTTCTGTAGGTTGAGCACCCTTTTCAAGGAAATATAGAATAGCAGGAACATTTAAATAAGTTTGATTCTTTATTGGATCATAAAAACCCACTTTCCGAAGATCTCTTCCTTCTCTTCGGGATCGAACATCAATTGCAACGATTCGATAGACGGCTCATTGGGATAGATGTAGATGAATAATACCCCCCCTAGAAACGTATAGGAAGTTTTCTCCTCGTACGGCTCGAGAAAAAATGATTTAAAGTTTTATTTATGTTTATGTATAGAATTACAACGGCAAATGGATATATAAAATGATTAAATCAATATGATTAAGTTCTTTCTTCTTCTTCCTTCCTGAAAAAGAAAAAAACCATTCGTACTCATAACTCAAATTGGATAACTCTCAAATAGTTCAAAGGAAAATCTTTAGGCATTTCTTTTATTGAGTGGTCTTTAAACCCCTTCCTTTTTTCATTTGTTTCATTTCATTTTTTTTGATTTGTTTTTATTATGGTTCAGTTATTGAGACAATTGTAAAGGGTGTTTCCTTGTTCTGGGATCCTTTATCTTTTTTTTGTTTTAAATCATTGGGTTTAGACATAACTTCGGTGATTCTTAATCCTCTCAAAATGGCAGCAACATACCCCTTTTGTGATTTTCTTTCTATCAAAGAATCATACAAACGGTTGATTCCTACGCGATACACTTTGTATCGAAAGAGTTTTATGAATTCCAAGAAATTTTCCTTTTGGGTTGGAAACTTGGAACCTTTTCGATTTCTATATCGAAGATATATTTACGAAGTTGTTCCAATTTATTGATTGGCATTAACCCTAGATCTTTGCACTTGAGAAATGAATCAATATTTTCTACTCGAGCTCCATCATGAACTATTTACATTACAACCCAACAAAAAAAGAGAGGGTATAGTGGAACAGAACAAACGATGTCGAGCCAAGAGCACCTCCATTCCTATAAAAAATGGTGGACGTAAGAATCCACAACGGATCATGTCTTTCAAGTCGCACGTTGCTTTCTACCACATCGTTTCAAACGAAGTTTTACCATAACATTTCTCTAATTTGGAGCCGGTATGGAATTGATTCTATTATGGAATCATGAATAATCATTGGTTCATCCGTTACATAGTAATCTATATTTTTTTCTTCTATATAAATAGATAGATATTTTTATGAAAAAGTTTTAGCAAGAATTAAACTTAACCCCCTATTTTTAACTCCATGCTTGATTAATAATAATTAAAAATATTAGAGATTAATAAAGAAATATTCTATTAAAAAAATAGAAATATCATAAAAAAAAAAACAAAAATAAGACGAATAAACGAGTTCTTTTTGAATATCTACATCTTCCTTTGACATTCTTATTTTTTATTTGAATATTATTTCAATAAAGTTTTACAGTACGACCCGCGTTTGATCCTCATAAAAGAGAAATATTTCTATTTCTTTTGGAATTGAATAATCATCGCTTAAAGCAGATAGATCGAAGAATAAAAAAACTGATGTAAAGGAAGATTTAAGTCATTATTCTTTCATTCTGATTTTTTCAATTAAATGAAAGAATAGGATAGTGGGTTTTCTTATCTATCAGATAGATAGAGCAACATTCACTCTTATAAACATTCTATGTTAAATATTTCAATTTGAAAATGGAAAAGATCCCCATTTTTTCACAAAAAAAAAACGATTGTCACTGAAATAGAGCGATAACAATATATACATATACGTTATGCGTTTCCTCATTATATTCATTATATATAATTATAATATATTAATATATATTTTCGTATTTTATTTGATGTGAGATTCAGTAATCTTTCTATAATCAAAAAGTAAAATGAATAAAATGGATGAAGCACCCTTGTCTCAATCTTTACATAGATTTACAATTATTCATTAGAGCCAAAGATGAACTATTGAAAAATAAAGTTCAAATAAAATACATCGATTACATATGGAATTTGATTGTTTATTAATAAGATTCGGACAGACGTAGATATTGAACTTAATACTTTCCGCTGCTCATTAACTTTTACCTACTCCCCGAATTCGATAGGAATCATAAATCAAATAAAGGTCCTTTTTTTTCGAGACGCTGACTATCTTGTCTAGGTATAAAGCCAAACAAGTATAGATTAAATCCTTGCCCCCCCCTTTTTTCTTTTTTATTTTACCCTAGAGTCTTAGAGATTTAATCCCCTTAATTGAATTCAATTATAGCATCAAAAACCTCCTCTTGGTTAGAAAATAAGAGATCCACAGAGAATTTATAATTGAACTATTTCATTTAAAGAATAGGGAATAAGAGATAGGAGATAGAATATAGGTTCTTTCGAATTTCGATACATTTTACATCGTTGAGAATTCAATACGGAACGTAAGTTTTTTCTAAATAACTAACTTCTTTCAATATGAATATGAAGAGAATAAACATGTGATGAAAAGCCCAACCAACTTTTTTATTGAATTCAAATC